GGCTTGTTGAAAAACCCGTTGTCGAACTTGATTAATTGCTCTTTGTTGTTCAAAATGAATGGTTTCATTTTTATAATTTTCTAACTGTTCCAAAGTCTTATAAGTTGCATTAATCAAATTCAATTTTTCTCGTTCTATTTCAGAGTATCCAGTCATTCGAAATTGATCCGCTTCTATTTCGACTTTCCGTAAGCGGGCCCGGGCTTTTTCTAACTGGTCTAGGGCCCCTTTGCGTAATTCTTCTGAATTTTGAATAGTCTTCAAGATCCTTTGTTTTCGATTATCTAATAAATCACTTAACACTCCCTTTCCAAAAAAAATTAACACACCAAGTACTACGCTTAGGTTTATTAGATTGGTTGCAAAAATATCAGTATTAAACCCGAAACTCCCCGCGGATGGCCAATAACCCAAGGAAAGGAAAGAATCGGTTACATTTTTCATATGATCTCCTCTTTCTTATAGTTATAGCTTTCTTCTAGTTATAGATAGACTACTTAATTTTTTTTTTATTTCTATTCTTTAATTGGATTCTTTTATCTTTAATTGTATTCTTTTATTATGACTTTCACTATTTCTAAATAGAAAATAGTAAATTGAGTCAAAAAAATATATTGATATTAGAAATGAATTTTAATGGATTTTTTTTTTCAATTGGAAATTTCCAAGTATTGGAAATTTCCAATAAGCTTGATACTTATTCGATTCGAATTAGTTCGATTCGAATTCGGTACCAGGTCTTATACAGGTCAGTTGCGAAATACCTCGTTTGTTACAATACAATTGCAATACTTCCTAAAAAAAGTTCGTCCATTGGACTAAGAAGGTAAAGGAAAAAGTTAGTTGGATCCTCATTCTTAAACCAGGGATTTCCGTTGGTTGTTGTTTCTAAGTAATTAAATTGTAGGAATTAAATATTAAAATAATTCGAAAAAACAAGATCAACAAATCTTACGGAAATAAATAAAAATATGTGTTTTTAGGATTAAACAAAAGGATTCGCAAATAAAAGAGCTAATGCTACAACTAACCCATAAATTGTTAAAGCTTCCATGAAAGCTAGACTAAGTAATAAAGTACCCCGTATTTTTCCTTCCGCCTCTGGTTGTCTCGCGATCCCTTCTACAGCCTGTCCCGCAGCAGTACCTTGACCAACCCCAGGTCCAATAGAAGCAAGCCCGACAGCCAATCCAGCAGCAATAACGGAAGCGGCAGAAATCAGTGGATTCATGATAAGTTCCTCGCGCCAAAACAAAAATAAAGAAATAGTTAATGATACAATCAACCAATATTCAAGTCACAATTACCGACGAAATAGAAAGGTTTCTATTGAAATCCCTATCCAAATTCACAATAGTAAGACAAATTAGATATATTTTTTTTTTAGTTCCTATATACCTAAGTTAATGTCTAATATCACATATACGTGTTTTTCCCCCATACCGTAAACCAAATATTGTATCTTTATTGTATCTTAAAGTCATCGGGATTCTCGAATCATTCTTCGAAAGATTTACAAGAGTTTTCTTATAGCGATTAGATTATATACACCTAGTTCGACCCCCCATTCCTACGCAAACCAATCCATATTTTTTTTACAATTAAAAAATATCGTAACCTTTTTTACAATTACTCTAGATCGTCTATATCTTGATTTATACCTTATTTGTCTATTTATCTTCCCTAAGTGGATTACCTCAAACGGCGCATACATTGCGTCAGGCTAAGCTAAAAAAGACTGTGTTGGAAACTAGTCAATGATGACCTTCCATGGATTCTCCTATATAAGCCGCAGCTAGGGTTGCAAAAATAAGAGCTTGAATACCGCTTGTAAATAATCCAAGGAACATGACTGGTATAGGAACTACTAAAGGTACTAAAGAAACAAGAACAACAACTACTAATTCATCAGCTAAAATATTTCCGAAAAGTCGAAAACTAAGCGATAATGGTTTTGTGAAATCTTCTAAGATGTTAATAGGTAAAAGGATTGGCGTTGGTTGAATATATTTACCGAAATAACTCAATCCCTTTTTTGTAAGGCCCGCATAAAAATATGCTACTGAAGTAAGTAAAGCTAAAGCAACGGTCGTGTTTATATCATTTGTGGGTGCGGCTAACTCCCCGTGAGGTAACTGTATAATTTTCCAGGGTAAAAGAGCCCCTGACCAATTCGAAACAAAAATAAATAGAAACATAGTTCCAATAAAGGGAACCCATGGACCGTATTCTTCTCCAATTTGAGTTTTGCTCACGTCTCGAATGAATTCAAGAACATATTCAAAGAAATTCTGACCATCAGTAGGAATGGTTTGTGGATTACGAACAGCTAGAATGGCTGAACCTAATAAAATAGCAATTACGACCCAAGAAGTAATAAGTACTTGCGCATGGACTTGGAAACTTCCTATTTGCCAATAGAAATGTTGGCCTACTTCCACACCGGATATATCGTATAAACCTTTTAGTGTTTTGATAGAACATAATAGAACATTCATAT